ATTAAAGGAATTTTTTTTACATTATGTTTCTGTTCTATATCAAACAGAGTTATTGGACTCTCATTCGTATTATGGATGTCAAAAAAAAATAAAAAAGGGGCTTCGTTGATATTCCCCAATTTTTCATATATATATATATATATTTTTTTTTCGAATGGGCCGGACAAAAAAAATGAACCAAACAAAAAAGAGTTCGGCAACATGAACTTTGTACCGCGCACGTCGCTTATATGGGCTCGAGAGGGTCACTGAAGAAATATGAAATGAAAAAAGAAAGGATTGGATTACTTTTTTGTTTACTTTGATCTGAAATGAATCTTGTCTATTCCCACGGGGTGGGTTCTAACCCCATAGACTTTTTCATTTTAAACCAACTAAAAAACTTCATCATAGATATTAACATTCTTTTTTTAACGAGAGGCGGTACCACATGAACAAACAAAAAAGAAGACGAACCCTAATCTATTTATTTAACTAGATATATGATATGCTCTTTATTCTTACTCGCCCCAACTAACGAAACAATCTGGGGCATATTATCTCTAGACACCAAAAAAAATCATACACAAATTCTAAGCATGTATCAGGATTTAGACTAGGAACGAATCGAATATGTATACTGAATCCATGATAATATACTAGTATCCGTTATTATATTAGCCACATGCCAGGAACCAGATTTGAACTGGTGACACGAGGATTTTCAGTCCTCTGCTCTACCAACTGAGCTATCCCGACTTTTCCCGATGCACCATCCCCATACTATTTCGAAGGCTTGTTGGGTATATGTCAGTCAATTAAATTGACTAAGCATAGCATTAAAACAAACCCTGTAATTTATTGGTCTTGGCTTGGATCTTCAAAAAAGAAAACTTTGTAAGTTTAACTAGTTTAACTAAAAAAATTGATGTTAACTGTGAATGATTCAAATAGGTATTCCTTTCTCATGGATGTTGATTTATATATTGTATATCTAGATCAAAAGACTTGTGATAAGAGAGAAACTTTTCTCCTGCAATCCGGTCCATTTGTGAAAGAGCCGAATGGCTGAGAAACATAACTAATGTGGAACCGCTAAAAATAAAAAGTTAGAAAAATAGGTAGGGAGTAGACCGAACCTTTTATTGGGGATAGAGGGACTTGAACCCTCACGATTTTAAAAGTCGACGGATTTTCCTCTTACTATAAATTTCATTTTTGTCGGTATTGATATTGACATGTATAATGGGACTCTATCTTTATTCTCGTCCAACCAGTCAGTTCTTTAAAAAATCTACCAGGTTAGAGAATAACTGATTTGATCAATGAATATTGAATATTCGATTCTTACTTCAACCTAGAATCGATTCACAAGAATTCTTCTATTTGTTTTGCATATAACATAAAAAATAAAGATTTGGGTTGCTTCTTTCCTATTTTATTACATATTTGTACGTACGTATATGGATTGGTTCATCCTTTCGGGAATTCAAATAGAAGGATTCCTCGATCAACGCAGTCAACTCTATTCGTTAGAACAGCTTCCATTGAGTCTCTGCACCTATCCCTATTTTCGCTTTCTGAATCCCCTTTTTTTTTTGTTTTCTGAAAGCAGGATTTGGCTCAGGATTGCCCATTTTTTATTCCAGGGTTTCTCTGAATTTGAAAGTTATCACTTAGTATGTTTCCATACCAAGGCTCAATCCAATCAAGTCCGTAGCGTCTACCAATTTCGCCATATCCCCCCTTTTTGTTTTGAGACCGGGATCTCGTTGGGATGCCACCCCCTTTTTCCTTTCGTTCATTTATTCTGGAGCCATTTACATTAAATTCTTTAATCTTTAAATAGAAATAAATAATAGAAATAATTTCTATATAATAAAAAAAGTGCCTCTGTCTCCTCCTAGTTTTTTTATCTCTTTTCTATTTTCTTTCATATATCGTAGTACCCGGGTTTGGATTTAATCCAATACAAAACGATTCTATCATTGATAGATCCGCAATTCAATATGGATGGATATATACCACACATATATGCCCCTTTTACTCTCAGTTTTACCTCGATATTTTGAATACTCAAACGGTCGATTCTTTTTTTACCTTAAATTCCTGCCTTTCCGAATGAAACTAGAGGAATGTCTTATATAATCTGGATTTTATCCTTATCTTTTCCTTAGGGCCGCTTTTGTCTGTCTAATTAGAATAGAGTTATTCTACTCTATACGTACTATAAGTACGTACTATATACTCTATATATAGATCTACTAATCCATTCAAATTCCCATTATACATTAATTAATAAATATAAATAAAATTAGTAAATATAAATAATTCGAATAGATCATAATAACAAACTATTTATATTTACTTTAAATTTTGAATAAAAAGGTAATTTGAAAAATGAGATAAGATTCTATTAATTGTTATATAATTTTCTTTTTTTATTTATTCTATATTTATTCCATTTTGATTAGAATAAAAAGAGTCTCTTCATCATATCATTATGAATTAATATGCAATA